CCTCCTATTCAACTACTTCAACCATTTCCGAACACCTCATAGCATTTTCAGGGCCTTCGAGGTTTTTATTCATTTATGTATGATTTGATTTCTCGTACACTGTCCCTTCTTTTCTAATGGGTTTCGAATATAAAAATCATTTATTGGTCTATTCTATTGACCTAGGTAAAATCCATGAACTCAATTCGGTTATTCCTTTCTATTCTTAAATCTTAAAAACCCCTTAAGTCATGAATTGTCTTATGACTCATAAATCATATAAATGCATTTTTTGAAAGAACTGTTCAAGAAAGAAATGATCCCTTTTTTCGCTACCAGTTGATCCTCAGACATACTCCTCTCGTTTCATCAAATAATCTTATTCTTGAATCTTGTTCGTGACATTGATAAAATAAATAGTTAAATAGTTTTATGTATTCTATTCCTTTCCTTAAATAGTCCTTAAATAGTTTTATGTATTTTATTCCTCTAATTTCTATGTGTACTAAACTACTACAGTATCATATATTTTATTACTTAATTACTCTTAATATATTAATTATTAATCTTATTTTTTTTTAATATTTTAATATTAATTAATATATTATTATATTTTAATATATTATTATATTTTATTTTCTATTATATTTCTATCTTCTATTTTTTTATTCTTGTTTTGTTCTATTTTCCTTTCTTTCAGATTAATATAAAACTCCAAAGTATATTTTTTGCAGATCGAGGCAAGAAATACAATTCGAATATTTTTTCTATTTTCTGTCAGATGTTAGAAAAAATCGAATGAGTTTCCTATTATTTAATATTGTTAATAATAAGAGAGTGTAAGTGAAAGTAAAGTATCTTTCTCGCATCCATCAATTGCCGGAAAAAAATATCGTATGCATCGATATGAAAATATTTGATACGTGAAGCCATGATTTGATAGATTTATTTTAGATAGATTATTTATATATATCTTATATTATTTATATATAAATTTATATATATATCTTATCTTATATATATAAATTTATATATATAAATAATAAACTTAATAAAAAACTTATACTTATATATATATAAGTTTATATATATAAATAAGAAACTTAATAAAAAACTTATACTTATATATATATAAACTTATATATATAAATAAGAAATATATATAAATATATAAATGTAAATTGATCTTTTCTTGTGTTCGGAAATCAAAGAAAGATATTAAAAAAAAAAATGGCTTGTATTTGTATGTTGAGACTTGGAATAAACCTTTCTACGTGGAGTAAGGGAATAGCAATTTATTCCTCCTCTAGGATAGGAACAAGAAGATTTAATCGGAAATATCGACAGATTCTTACGTAGTCCAAATCAAAGAAATATGAAAATGAAATAAAAAAAGATCCACTGTTCTAATTTCATCTCTATCGAATTTGAATATCAGAATAGTAGATATAGTCATGATTCAATAGGTTAGGTCCACTTACTTTTTTTTTTTAATATTTCCAATGGCTTTTGATTGGAATAATAGAAAATAGGAATATCTGGCGGAGATGACTTATCATTATTCATTATAATAAAATAATAAAAAAATGTTCCACTTTAGAACTAGAATTACTATATTCTAATTCATTAGAATGAGAACTTATTAGAATAATTCTATTTTCTAATGAAATTCTATGATTCCTTACTTTATTTTTTTTATTACAAATTTTTTACAAATATTAACAATATCTCTATTCTTCCTTCCAATATGAATACTATCGCCGGAGTTTTATGAAAAAAGGAAAAAGCCCCTTATCGGATTTGAACCGATGACTTACGCCTTACCATGGCGTTACTCTACCGCTGAGTTAAAAGGGCCCCGTTTGATTCAATTCCTGAATAAGGAACTAGCCACTATGAGTCTAGTACATATATTTCTTACTGCATATACTTATTATATTATATGAGATTAGAATATATGTACATAGATATATTTTATCCGCATAGTGACTCATTAAGGAACAAAAAATTTGATTTACCCAGTGAGTATAGCATAGGTAAAATGGTTTATTGATATTGGATTTGATAAATATCAATGCAATGAATTATTTCAAAACCGATCCTAATTGAATTGATTCTCATCATAACAAAATCCATTTGATTAAGACATGTACCCACCAATTCAATATAGATCCAAGATATTTCATCGAATCATTGATAAATGGATTCAATTTGTCCCTCAACCAAATTCTTATTGAAAAACAATTTTCAATAACTTGTTGATCCCTATCTCTCTTCCCAGATTTACAGATTGATTATTTTAATTTCCTTTGAATTTCCCGGCTTATGAGATAGAAATATGCCCACCGAATCTTAACAATGAATGAATCAATGAATGAAAGTGAAAGAAATGAAGTTTAACCCTAACCCCCTCGCCTTTTCCGGCAAACCAATCATTTCCTGAAAGGATCCTATCCTTCGTATTTTTTATTTTTCTATTTTTTTTTTTTTAGAATTATAGAGTGGCGATTGGAATGAACAATTTATAAATCTAAATAATGATGAATCAAAAAATTCTATGGAATTTTGAAAGACGCAAAGATCCTTCTGATCGAGTCATATCATTCCATTATATTGACAATTTAAAAAAACTGTTCATACTATGAACATAGTAGAATGGCGGTCGGGCAAGTATGCCCCCATCGTCTAGTGGTTCAGGACATCTCTCTTTCAAGGAGGCAGCGGGGATTCGACTTCCCCTGGGGGTAGGGTACTACGAAAGGAAGTTGATCATAGATTATCAATAAAGACTGAAATTGATTCTTCCTGGGTCGATGCCCGAGCGGTTAATGGGGACGGACTGTAAATTCGTTGGCAATATGTCTACGCTGGTTCAAATCCAGCTCGGCCCAATAATTCGCCGATCCACCACGAAATGATATAACCATTTGTTGTTCTCCGGAAATGCCCGATGCGCTGATACGGAAGAATAAAAATCTGATACATAATTACCGCTATTTATTTTTTTAAGTATTTTAATCAAATTCGGATCTTGCTAATGATCTAGATTTATATCAGGATCCGGAAGTATAAAGTCTAAGGAAAGGGGTAAAGTAAATCAAAAAAATACTTTTTCATTGTTTCATTGAAAGATTTATTTTCAATCGATTTGGTAATAATGAAAAGATTACTAGTAATCCGTGTCAATTTCGCTAAAGTGCATATCCATGCAGATATCAATATATCAGTCCCGCCTATGTCAGTTACAACACAACGGTTCTACTCTAAAATGGAAATCGAAAAGGTTTGCATGAAATCGTAAGAATATGTATGCTGTACACTTTTTTCCTGGGATTGTAGTTCAATTGGTCAGAGCACCGCCCTGTCAAGGCGGAAGCTTCGGGTTCGAGCCCCGTCAGTCCCGATGGATACAAATCCACGAAAAATCCAAAAATACATCAATTCATCTCTCCATTTTCTGTGAAAGGAATAAAAATAACAGAATTTCATTCCTAACAGGGATCCCTCGTTTTTTATTTCTTTTTTTTTTTTCGTTTCACATTTCTCATCAAACCAATATGAGAATTTAAATTTCTTCAAGTAATACTGATTTACTGATTGATGGGAAAGAAATATATGTGGATTAGTACAATTATTAGTAGCGTCATATTCAGGATTCCAAGAGAAAGAGATAGCGTACTACTGGACCTGGCTTTTTTTGATTCCTCCCGATCTGTGCAATCTGTGCAATGGAATATAGTACTATATGTTTACTGCGAACACACACAAAAATGGAATTTGCGTGATACAAAATCAATTTAACATAGTTACTTTTATTTTGATAGACTACTTTTAAAAATATATCCTTGTCTGGCTCCGATTTTGTGTAACCTCAAGTACTAATTTCAATTACTAATTTTTTTATTTGAATTTGGAACAATCTATCTCATTCAAATTTCACACTGAACTTTTGATAGATGTGTCCTATTACTAATCCAAGCAAGGATCCTATTACTAATCCAAGCAAGGATAAGAATATTAATAAAATAAAGATTAAACAAGGATTCCCTCTCTCTTATCGAGGGAATGAATAATCTTTTTTTTTAGTTTAAGGTAAGGGTTCCACCGAAGAAAGAACAATCTCTTAAAAAATAACAAAAAAATTCAATATCATTCAATATCAATATATTCAATATCAATATAATAAAATATATTCAATATCATTCAATATCAATATATTCAATATCAATATAATAAAATATATATAAATATAATAAGAAATATAAAAATAATAAATAAAGTCAAGGAATTATTGATTGGATCAGGAATCCAATTTTGAATTCGGTATGGATAAAAGATCTTCCTATGTTATACTATTCAATTCTCGACAATGAATCGATTTTATAGCTCAGATATTGTTATTCATGATATTGATCCGATTTGATATCATCGAGATATATCCCATTGAATTTACCGACAAAAGATTTATCATCTCTATGGGATTAAATCCCGAGTTATTGCGAATTAAAGAGAAATGAAACGATGAGATTATGGAAGTAAATATTCTCGCATTTATTGCTACTGCACTGTTCATTCTAGTTCCTACTGCCTTTTTGCTTATAATTTACGTAAAAACTGTAAGTCAAAGTGATTAATTTGACTTACAGTTTTTATCACTGCAATGATTGAAGAAATAAAAATGAAAAAGGATTTCAATTTCGCGTCTTAGTCTTAAATGAAATGATCGGTCTGGAATCAGCAATATTCTATGAAATCAGATAGTTCAGATAGTCTGGTAGAAAGAAAAAAAAATCTATTTCTTTCTACCAGACTATCTGAACTATTATTGTTATTGTAGTGTATAAAGTTTGACTCTATAAAGATACAGGTTTAATATATATAGAATATCAATCACATATATGTAATGTACATAGCGTCCCAATTTTTTTCTTTGTTTCATGTATTTGATTTGTATTGGTTCCAATCAATCTGAAATAATCAAAAGGCAACTCTTATTCTATTCTTCCGATTCGAATTTATAGATTTCTTATTATTCTCAAGACCAATCTCGGTATCATATTAAAAAAAAAAAATAATAAAGAATTAATAATTAATATAATAAAAAAAAAGTTCCGCGGTTCCTCATTGTACATATATAACTTTGGTAAGAGTCAATTCGTCGAAATAGAAAAATTTTAGGAAGAATTAGGCTGGAATAAATTTCCTATTATTTGTATTCCTTTGACTTCAAAATACGAACAGGGGAATAATTGAAATATTTGTTTGATTGAAAGAGTATTTTATATATATAGATATTATCCATACAATACATTAGAATACATTACTCCACTAGAATAAAATAGAATTACGATTCTAAATGGAATTAAAGGATTAATTAAATTCAAAAAATTGCAGAACCATCTAATCTATAAAACAATTGATACAGTTTGAGTTTGATCCCTCAACTCAAATAGTAATACCTTTAAAGTCCACTTCTTCCCCATACTACGAGTGAAAGGGAAAATGTAAAGACTACCATTAAAGCAGCCCAAGCGAGACTTACTATATCCATGTGAATTATGTCCCCTATCTCTATCAATATGAAGGAATTATTTCATTATTGTTCACTAATAATAGTGGAATCGCTGGCATAGAGTCAAAAAGGGATTCTGGCCTAACACCATTGACGAAAGAATCCAATAAATCCAATTATAACATCTAACAAGTTCCTTATATGATTTCTAGTATAATCGGAAAACATTAAGCACAAACAAAATATCCGGAGACACCTTTGGACGTATTAAGGAAATGAATGTTACTACCAGGTAGAAATAATCAAACCTATGCTTTATTTTGTTGCCCTCCATTTCATTAAGTAAAATAAAAAAAATATATAAATAAAAAAGAAAGTCAATTAGCTATTCAATCTAACTAATATTGAATAAATGCCGGAGCGCTCATAGACTTTGATGAGTCTTTATACAAACCCCCTCCCTTCCACAACTAAAAATGGAATTCGATTCCCTGTCCGACCTATCCCTACCCAATCTAATTCAAGACCCAGTCAGTAAACGGACACTACATTAGTAGTAGAGTGGAAGGACTCTCATATCAAGATTTACCGATTCCTTTTTACTACTATAATCTTTCCTTGAATCCGAGACGGGATTTACAGTACAGCATTTTAGAGAGCAAAACCTCCATATGTTTAGAATTTAGAATCAAGCAAGTATCAAGAGTCCTTTTACTCCTCTTGCTTCTGCTGGAAAAAAATTATCAGGGTTTCGATCAGCAAAACAGAATAAACTATTTCAATTCTCTTGTTGAGCAGGCGACACCCGGATTTGAACTGGGGAAAAAGGATTTGCAGTCCCCCGCCTTACCGCTCGGCCATGCCGCCAAAACGATACAAAATAAATATATGAGAATATCTCCATCCCCCAAAAAAGGGGTTCTAAACTTAACTTATTTTTTTTATTTGTTTGTATCTTAAATTCTGTTTTCCTTAATCCCATTCTTAAAAGAGATCCTTCCCCTTTTTCTATTGAAAAAACAAACTTTGAGTCACAAAAGTAAAAATTCATCACAAATCGGAACCGTTAACTATTAACTGTTAATTCATGAACGATTCTTGGATTTGAATCTAAAATTGATTGTTTTTTCCTAGATAAGAAAATCAAAATTGATACATAACTAATCCGTATTGATTTTTTTTTTTTCAATAAAAAAAATCCTTCTCCATTTCCATTATAATGGCAATTATCAGTATATGTAAACCCTAGAATATAAATTGTTACACAGATATTATCTAATCGAGTATCTTATCCATATATAATGCTTATATGGAATTTTCGGGAAATTATCGTGCTTCAATTTTTCAATTTTTCATTAAATAGATTGAGTAGAAAATCGAAATTTAACACGACATGTGCTGTCCCGAACGAATAGGGCTCCAATACAATAAAGGAAGAGACATATATAGATAGATAGCTATATCTAGAGTTATATCTGCGCATGTTTAATAAATACAAGCCTTATTACGTTACGCACTTCAATTGTATTCTACAAATTCTACTAAAAAAAAATAGGTAAAAATATCTCTCTTCTCGGAGAATTCTTTTTTGAACAATTGAATCCGTGAATTAAGTGCTAAAAAAATCAATTCTATATTGTTTCTCATTATTAGGTCTTTATCTCATCGAACAGATCAAATCCCGAATTCATTTATTTTTTTTTTGGTATCCAATCGAGTTGGAATATGTAATATCATAATAATGGTAGAAATTGAATCAATTTATTTTTTATATTTTTATTTTTTATATTCTATAAAAATAAGTTTAGGTTTTCATTTTTCTTTATATTTATATCTGTTGCAAATTCCAATTTGAGTATAAAATTCGATTTTTTACTCTGTTCCTAGGTATTTCATACATTCCATATCCGGAGTTAGGTAAAATTTCATGTGATTCAGTAAAAAGAATAAAAAAAATTCCATTATCGCTAAATCGATTCATATGATTCGATGAAGAATGAGGGCAAATA